CGTATTCTTGATGAACCAGCGTTTATATATAGATGCAGGAGTATTTGTTTGGGAAGTAATAAGCCCCTCTTCATCTGCAAAGAATTCTAGACGTGAAAACACAGAGACAAAGGGCTGATCTTTGAATAGGAAAAAGAATGGATCCGCAGGGTCCCAAATGAATTGGCTTATTCGAAAAAAGCCTTGTTCTTTGGAAGATCTATCTCGTGTCTGGTACTGCATGGTTCCACTCTGCAAGAACTCCGAATCATTCTCTTGAAGCTCATCCTCTTTATGATAAATGATCCGCTTGCCCCGAAATGACCCGGCCAAATAGGGGAATCCCAACTCAGTGGGCCTTTCGATACAATCAAATAGATTGCCGCAAGGGCGCCATATTCTAGGAGCCCAAACTATGTGATTGAATAAATCCTCCTCTATCTGTTGCGGGTCGAGGGCCCCTTCCCCTTCTTCAAACTCCGATTCGTATTTTTCATAGAAAAATCTCTGATCAACGATAGAAAAAGACCCATTTTGCATCATATCTAACGGATTCCTTGGTTCGGGCCGAAGAAGTAATGTCACTCGATTATTATCAAACTGACTGCAATCCTTTTCTGTCCGTGAGGATCCCGCCAGAGCGCCTTCTACTTTTAATAGGCCATGAACTAGATCAGAATCATTCTCAACGAATCCATAAGAAGTGATCCCATTTTTTTCACCGGATCCGGGTGAAGACCAAAGATCTTGAGCGACCGATCCGGCAGAACAACTCAAAAGATAAAGAAGTATCGTTAATTTCTTCATGCTCGTTCCAAGTTCGAAGTACCATTTGTACAAATAAGAATCTCCTTCCTTACATGATTTCTTCTTCATATAGATAGATATAGGATCTATGGGGCAATTACTTAGAAGTACATTTTGTGCAACAGCCCTTCCTATCTGATAGATAAGGACCCCATGATCCTGAACCGATCTTACCTGGGATCGCAAATCCCAAGTTTGTCTATGAAGAGCTGATCTAATTGTATTAGTTTCTATAATTGATTTCTTCTGTGTAATACTAATTGATAGGGCCTCATTGATAAGTGCTACAAGATCTCGTGCATTGGAACCTATGGTTATGGACCCGAATCCGTTAGTATGGAACATTTTCTTTTCCAAGTGAAATCCCCTAGTATATGAAAGAATGAAAAAGTGCTTTCGTTGTTGTGGAATAAGAAGCCTTCGTATCTTAATGCATGTATTTAATTTATTCGGAGCTATTAGAGCGGGATCCACTTTTTGGGGAATATGAGTCGAAGCAATAACAAGAATATTTCTAGTGGAACATCTTTCACAATCCCTGGAGAGATAGTTCTCTAATAGACCGAGGGATAAGTAATTCGACTCATTCACATACAGATCATGGATGTTTGGAATCCATATTATGCAAGGAGACATTGCTTTTGCTAATTCGAATTGAAGGGTGATATCAAATCGGTCTATTTTCGGCGTCATATACATAGTTAGCACATTCGTCATAGTTAGCAGCTCCGTATCAAGGTCATCATCAATATCGTCACTATCATCAATATGGATATCGTCACTATCATCAATATCGATATCATCAATAAGATAATCTTTAGGCTTGTCATTCAGGAACTTGTTTGGAAATACCGTAATGAAAGGAACATAGGAGTTTGTCGCTAGGTATTTGACCAAACAGGATCGTCCAGTTCCTATAGAACCTATCACTAAAATACCCCTAGAAGGGGATAGGGCTAAGCGGAGCGAAAAGGGTTTTCCATGAGATGGGAAATGAAAACTATTAGCCCCACACGAGGTTTGTGAATAAGTGATTGTCTGATAATGAGCAAGGAATATCCGCCTTTCCGCTAAACAGGATCTATTGAACTCATAATTCATTAGATACTTTTTCTGAATGTCAACTAAGTATCGTAAGTAAATTGATCCCGGTTGTTCAATCATTTGATAACCAGAGTCATTCTTTGATAAAGGATCACTATGAGTCAGACTCAATAGAATTTGATCAATCCTTTTTTCTGTCATTAAGGTGGAGAACTGAACCAAGAATTCTCTTTCTTCATCATCAATCGAATCACTGTTCGCGACCCAGGATTCGATTTTATCATCAATCCAATCACCGTTCACGTTTTTTCTTTTTCTTATCAATGAATAGATCTCTTTACTTGTACGACTTAGATGTCTCGTATTTCTCGAAAAAGTGATTCGATTGATGGGATTTGGTATGATACTTATGAGATCGATGAGATTGATATTCAAATAGTTCTTCTTAGAACGTATTGATTTGACCCCATAAGCGGGACCACCACCCAATAGCATGTTGCCACCAGAAGCAGAACCCCGTATTTCTTCCAGAGAATCTCCTAATTGTTCCAGAGCAACTAGAAAGAGATTCTTTAACCAGAAAGAATTCAGTTCAGATGTAGGATACCTATCCAGAAGTTTTCGCAACTCAATCATGTATGATGGAATCATCAAAGATTTGATCTTTTCTAACTCTGTCTGTAACTCACTAGAGGCTCGGGAAAAAAAGAGAAGATGGATACGAACGAGATATCCAGCAACAAGAAGAAGGAAAAGGATTGAATAGAGGAACTCCCGAGCATTTCTTGATCTCGGGTGTGCCCATATCAATGGAACGGGTGACTCATTATTTCGATGAATCATTTCTTCGGGCAGAAGAAGATTCTGTAAACACTTATTCGAAATCTCACTTATCAGAGTCCATTGTGGAAGAATCTTCTGAGGAATTGGCCATGATATATCTGATCCATACATAATATCATGAAAAATGGATACAAATTTTTGACTGCTACTTAGTATCGGTATCGGCAATGGGTCTGAAAAAGTATCTAAAAGGGTGAAATTTAGATATTTGCACCCTGTCGAAGTAAGGAACCATGGCATATATGTTTGGAACAGATTCCATTTTGAGAGATTTGAAAAAGCACTATCTCGTTGAAAGGTTCCATACATCTGCCCTTTCTCAACGTATTTCTTTAGACAAAGACTCCGTTTTTTCCTCTTTCCGGATGGTAAATATTTCTCAGAACATGGAGTGTGAATCAAACCCATGTTTGAATTGAAACTGAGATACTGATGCAAGTTCTTCCCTTCTGAATCAGATAGATTCATATCTGAAAGAGGCTGACAATAAGTTCTTTCAAAATTGACTATTTGTTCCTCTCTTAGAGGTGTTGCAGAAATGTCTGCGACCGAGTAAATAGCTCTACGAACGAATGGATCGGGTCGAATTGGAAAATGGAAAGATTTGTACAAGTTATACGTTTCATCACCACTTTGTAGAAAATCGTTAGGTATGAATATGTCGGATACCTGTGACTCGATTGGTGAAATAGTCTCTCTCTCCAAAAAAATATGTTTTTTTTTACCGACGCGCAAAGAAAATATTTTGTTGCGAATGAACAAGAAATTGAGGAATTGTCCATATGTAAGATCATCATTATGGATACGGGTCTTTTCCACAGAAAAAGGGAATCTTTTGTTACAATAGAACCAGAAGTGATGTGGATCATTCAAGAATCGAAGTCGATTTGCTTTATAAAAAGAAGATATCAATGAACTTCTATGAAATGGTTTCACGGGATTCAGCCAATTGTCTCGATCGTGGGATATCGTTGAGAAATAGGAATCCGTGTTATCAAAGGATTTCCCGCGATTATTTCTAGTATGGAATGGGTCAATCATCCACTTTGGTATCTTTTTGAACAAAAATGGTAATATTGTTCCTCCATTGATCAAGAATTTCGGCCTTTGGGAAGTATCACGATCATCCAATAAGAAGGGTTTCAATTTATTCAAATGAACGATTTGAACACCTATTGATTCTAACAACTGATTGCAGGGTTGATCATTCGGACCTTTCAATTCATAGATGTGGATCTCGGACCTATGAATGGGGGTATTCCCGATACTCACAAAGAAAAGGGGAAGTGACTTGGACAAAAAGGGAAGTGACTTGGACAAAAAGAAACGAAGTGACTTGGACAAAAAGGGAAGTGACTTGGACAAAAAGAAACGAAGTGACTTAGACAAATCTTCTTTGTCGATAGCCTCGGACCAATCAATCGAATATTGATTAATACGTAATCGATCGAACACTACTTGAACTTGAAAACGGTTCTTCTGTTCAGAAACGAAATGTTCCAAATGTTCCTGGAAATTCTTGCTCCCATTGGACCATTTGTATCTATATGCATCAGGATCCCGATTCATGGATCTCTCGGTTCGAGAAATAAGAGGATCAAACCATTTCTTCTGACTTTTTTTCAAATTCGATAAATGTTGGTTGATCGTATATTTCATTATAGTTATATGATTCAGAGTATCATTTCCTATTTGATCCCTTTGAATTCCATATTCGAAGTTGCGATCGGATCTATTCATTAAAAAGAATCGATTCGATACATTTCTTATGTACCCATAGGTGCTATATTGGACTTGAATCAGATTTCGGATCAATCTATATTGATTGACTGCCTCCATGATGTTGTTGCTAGCAAATACCGCTGTTTTTAGTTTTTGATCTTCCAAATCATTCCCGCAGTAGATCCGGACCGATTTTTTTCTGATCCTTCGATAAAAAGATTCATTCTCCTCATAAAAAAGAGGAGGTAGAACCAATAAAGATTTCTTTTTCGATTCATCTCTGGAGTTGAATACCTCATTCAAGAATTTTTTTTGATCCAACCCGTAGGAATCAATAGAAAAGGCAAATCCCCTATGATACACCAGATTCGGTTCGGTTATTGATAGAGTGAATAGATCTGCCATTTCTTGAAATCTCTCTTCTGATTCAAAATCGTGGCGTAACGTGTATCCCCCTTTGTTCCGGTCATGGAATAGATGAAATAAATCCAAAAATGGATTTTTTTTCAAGAATGAAATCTTATTGGAACTGCCCATATCTGGTTCATCCTTCGGAACCATATCACATCCCGGATCTGATGAAATAGGATGAATTGAGACGGTAT